CACAAATCTATTGGTTCCGTTAAGGTAGCTATATGTTGTGTATTATCAACTATTTCCACAGAGGGCGGTAAAATTATGTCTCGAGCAGTTATATATCCGGGACCTTTGACACAAATAAGCGCGTTGCGCGTTCCGTATAGATTACTTCTTAATACAATCTCGTTCAAATTCATTAAAATTTCATGTACTGATTCTTGAATACCTACTATGTTAGAATAGTCATGTGGTATGTTCTCAGATTTTGCACGTGTAATACATGTTCCTTCTATTTCGCCAAGTAAAGCTCTTCGCATCGCAATGCCTATTGTGTCGGCTTGACCTTTCATAAGTGGAGACAGAATAAACCGTCCATAAAAAAGACGCTTACTGTCTCTTCTTGATTCAACGCACTTCCACTGTAGTGTCCGAGTAGATACTTTGACTTTCTCTCGAACCATAGTAATTTTATTTGATCAGATGATTGAATCGTTTATTTCTCTTGAAACCCTTTCAGCTTTTATTTAGTTCTATACACGTCTTTTTTTAGGGGGTCTACAACCATTATGTGGCATAGGGGTTACATCTCGTACGAAACTTAAAAGTATACCGCTTCTACGAATAGCTCGTAATGCTGCATCTCTTCCCAGTCCAGGGCCTTTTATCCTTACCTCAGCTCGTTGCATACCTTGATCCACTACTGCTCGAATAGCATTTCCTGCTGCGGTTTGAGCAGCAAAAGGTGTTCCTCTTCTTGTACCCCTGAATCCACAAGTACCCGCGGAGGACCAAGAAATAACCCGGCCCCGTACATCTGTAACGGTCACAATGGTATTGTTGAAACTTGCTTGAACATGAATAACTCCCTTTGGTATTCTACGTACATTTTTACGTGAACCACTACGTGTATTTTTACGTGAACCAATTCTTAATATAGGTTTTGCCATATTTTTTCATTTCACAAGAAATATATGGATATATCCATTTCATGTCAAAACGGACTTTTTTGCCAGCTCCTTGGAAGTGCCCTTTCCTTTTTTTTTATTTCCTTTAGTAAGATTATCCTTGTCTTTGTTTATGCCTCGGGTTGGAACAAATTACTATAATTCGTCCCCTCCTACGGATTAGTCGACACTTTTCACAAATTTTACGAACGGAAGCCCTTATTTTCATAGTTATTATTCCTTAATTCTGTGAATATACTTAATTGTTTTGTTGGACGAAAAAGGGTTTCTTGATATTTTTGAATCTTTAATTGTATCTTCGTGAAAGGAATGTTGAAATTGAAAAAACCACTTACTCTTTTAAATCCTTGTTATGGAGTCTACAAAGCGGCAGTCCCCTGATTAACTTATACCTAAGAACTTGCTAAAATTTTTATTTTTAGCCGGGGTGGTATTACACAACCCCCTTTTTTCACAAAATGGTAAATTCCGGATATCTAATTTTTATATTAGAAGGATTACCATATATAACACAAAATTTCTCCGCCGATTCTTTTTAGTCTAGCTTCTCGGTCTGTCATTATACCTTGAGAAGTCGAAAGGATTACAATTCCTATTCCGCCTAAAATTCGTGGAATTCGTTGAGAGTTAGAATAGATTCGTAGACCCGGTCGACTTATTCTCTTTAAATTTAAAATAGTTTTATAGGATTCTTTCTTATTTCGTTTATGTTTTAGGGTTAAAATTAAAAAATATTGATTGTTTTCACGATGTTTCCTTACGTTTTCGATAAAACCCTCCCGTAAAAGTATTTTAACAATGCTTTCGGTGATGTTAGTCGACCCTATCCGAACTGTTCCTTTTCTATTCATGTCAGCATTTCGTATAGAGGTTATTATATCAGCAATAGTGTCTTTCCCCATGATAAGTTAAAATTCCTTATTGTTCTATAATTTTGATATAATCAACATGTTCTTTTTCTTTTATTTATATATAGATATAGACGAATTATATATTAATATATGAATTAAATTATTAATATTTTATTATTAAGGGTATATGCGTGATACACAATCGATTAATTAATTTTATTTCAATACCATTTTTTTATCCTATACTAACTATCGATATTTAGGTCTTATAAGACCTCAGGAGCTAATGAAACTATTTTAGTAAAGTTTAATTGTCTCAATTCCCGTGGGATCGCCCCAAAAACTCGAGTTCCTTTTGGATTCCCTTCTTGATCAATGACAACTGCGGCGTTGTCATCATATCGTATTATCGTCCCATTGTTACGTTTGAGTTCTTTACAAGTACGTACAATTACTGCTCTGATCACTTCTGATCTTTCTAGAGGAGTATTCGGTATTGCTTCCTTGATTACAGCAACAATAACGTCACCAATATGAGCATATCGGCGATTACTAGCTCCTATTATTCGAATACACATCAATTCTCGAGCCCCGCTGTTGTCTGCTACATTCAAATAGGTTTGTGGTTGAATCATATCATTTTTTTGTATCTCTTCTTTTAATACAAAGGACGAAGTAAAAAAATATTGTTTGTCAAAAAAATAAAACCGATAATCTTTTTATCCTTAAATGTTATTTAGCTTTTTCGTTCTATATTCCTATTCAGAAATAATGAATTGGGTTTTTATAGGCATTTTTGATGCCGCTATTGAAATAGCTTTTCTGGCTATATTTTCGGGTACACCACCCATTTCATAAAGGATTTTACCTGGTTTAACCACAGCTACCCAATATTCTGGGGATCCTTTCCCAGAACCCATACGTGTTTCCGCCGGTCTTACTGTAACTGGTTTGTCTGGAAATATACGTACCCAGATTTTTCCCCCACGTCGTACATTTCTTGACATTGCTCGTCGCCCTGCTTCTATTTGTCTAGATGTGATCCAAGCGGGTTCAAGTGTTTGAAGAGCATATCTGCCAAAACAAATACGATTCCCACGAGAAGATATTCCTTTTAGTCTTCCTCGATGTTGTTTACGAAATCTGGTTCTTTTTGGGTTATAGTTGATGGTTTTTTTCTAAATTAGAAATTCCATCTCTACTACAGAACTGAACGTGAGAGTTTCTTCTCATCCAGCTCCTCGCGAATAAAAGTACTAAAAAAGCTTGTATTAATATATAGATGTAGTTAATGATTAATACTATTAATCATGTTCTTTTTTGAAATTTCATCTGATCTCTTCTAAACTTGTGTATGTCTTTTTCAAAATGGAATCCAAGATTAATTCTATTTATATTTATTTAAAAATAACGTAATCGTAATATCATTATCTCGAATGTCGTTTTTGTTAGAGTTAGAATATAATATTCTAACAAAATCCTTAGTTTCTTTTATCTTTTTCGTTTTTTTTTTTTTTCGTTGTTTATTACTTTTTTTATAATAAAAAAATATATTCGCCGGCGAATATTTACTCTTTCAATATCTATTTAAGTTTGATGTTTATCCCACGAGGTCTCAGAATAAAAATCAGAATAGATAATAAAGTTTATGGTTTATTCCGCCATCCTGTCCAATGAATTACTAAGATTTATTTTTCAATTGAGTCCTATATATTCATGGGTTCCGTCGTTCCCATTGCCTCTTGATTAATCATTAGGCCCGAATTCTACAATGGAGCTCGTACCTGAAATTTTTAATTTCATTTTTTAATTTATTTTTGAGTCAATTTTCTCAGTTTTTATTGGCTCAAGGCTCTTAATTTTTTGTTTTCAGAACGAACAGATTCATTCATAATAATTAAATAAATCTGTATTCATGCTTTATTACATTGTTTTTATTACAGTGACCTCATAGACTTTCCAAATTGGAATAATAGATCATTAATATTCAAAAATTTTTCTCTCTTTCTTTCATCCTTCCATTTATCCGCATACTTTTCGATTACCTTTGATAACTTAAAATAATATTTCGTTATTCTTTTTTTTGTAAAAAAAATTCAGTTGCTACAATTATATGATAAGTCTATCATATCTTGACTTATTTTTTTGGATCCGGATAATGCGAAGCAATGAGTTGCTTAGGTTATTTATTAATGCTATAGTTATTAGTTGCTCTTATAGGTAAGTTCTTTTTTTTTGTCTAATCGAATCCTAAACTAACGAGTCACACACTAAGCATAGCAATTATATCAAAGGAGTTTTGATGGAAATTTTTATTCAACCTTATAGAATTGCTGATTTTTTCTTAAACAAAAAAAGAAGACTGTAATTTTTTTATTGCTGTCTGTTATAGTGTTATACTACATAGTTTTTGTTTTTTATCCGAGGATAAAATGTAAAGACAAATAAAGTTTGTTATTCTTCGTCTACGAATATCCAAATTTTTATTCCTAAGACCCCATAAATAGTTCGAACTGTATAGGAACAATAATCAATTTTAGCTTCAATTGTTTGTAAAGGAACTCTGCCTTCTCTGATCCATTCAACACGTGCTATTTCTTTTCCGTCGATACGTCCTGCAATTTGTACTTGAATTCCTTTTGTATTCGCCTGTTCAGTTAATTCAATAGCTTTTTTCATTGCTTTTCGAAAAGAAACGCGGTTTTTTAATTGTCCAGCTATAAATTCTGCAAGAATATTAGGATGCCCATACGGATTGGAAATTCTGGTAATAGCAATATTGAGTTTTCTGTTGACACAATTAAGTTCTTTTTGAACATTCATCTGTAATTCTTCGATTCTTCGGGGTTTATCTTCAATTAATAATTTAGGAAATCCCATATAGATTATTATCTGAATGAGATCAATTCTTTTTTGAATTTCGATACGTGCAATTCCCTCCATACCAGAAGATATTCTTATATTTTTTTGGACATAATTTTTAATACAGTCTCGTATTTTTTTATCTTCTTCTAAACCTTCAGAATACTTTTTTGGTTGTGCAAACCAAAGAGAATGATGGCTTTGGGTTGTACCAAGTCTGAAACCAAGTGGATTTATTTTTTGTCCCATAGGCCTCCACTACTATATGTATCATAATTTATGTTTTCATTGCTGCATCCAGGTTTTTTTAAATACATTAAATATTGTTTATATGGTTTAATGGCGG